AGACTCCACTAAAAAAAGGGGCCGAGCTTTCTTATGGTATCTTTATGGATATTGAATAAACCCGAGGTTTTCTTCTTGATTATTTTTTTCTTTTCGACATCTACACTTTTTTTATTCTCTAGGTAGGTTATCTATGAAATGCCAATCCAACACAAGTTCTTATTATTTTATAATAATAATATTATTATTTTTCTCAACGTTCATATTGACAATAGTGTATTGAAAAAATATAATTGATCGTGGATAAATAGATCTATTTATCCACGCCCTATAAGTTTTTTTTTACTTTACTTCATGTAAGCGATAGGTTCCTTAAATTCTCTGGGATATATTTCATTTATCTTATCCGGGAATTTTTCAGATTTTCATTATAGCTGTTCATTTTTATGTTCATAATTTACTATAACTATAAAAAAATGTTTTTGATGGGGTTGTGCAATCCACTCTTTTTTTTTTCGATCGTATCTACACACCATAATTCTATTTTTGGGTTGCTAACTCAACGGTAGAGTACTCGGCTTTTAAGTGCGGCTAAAATCTTTTACACATTTGGATGAAGGAACGGATTCGTCCATACCGTTGGTAGAGTTTGTAAGACCCCGACTGATCCTGAGAGGGAACGAATGGAAAAAACAGCATGTCGTATAAATGAATAACTCATATCATAAATAAATAACTTTAAGATAGAGTACTTAACCCTTACGGGATCGGTACAAAATATTTGTTTAGTTTGTTAGAGTTTTAATTCTTAGAGCGGTACAAAAAATCAATTATGGTTGGATCGAGTGAATAAATGGATAGAGCCAAAAAGCTCCAATTATAGGGAAACAAAAAGAGCAACGAGCTTCGGTTCTTAATTCGAATAATTACCAATTACCCGATCTAATTATACGTTAGAAATATATTAGTCCCTGGGGCGGGCAAAGGTTATGAAATCACTTTAATAAGTGGATTCTTCACTTTTTTTTTGAATCCTAACTATTCTATTAATTATATCCCTGTGCGGAGACGAATGTGTAAAAGAAACAGTATATTGAGAAATATAATTCTAAAGTCAAAAGAGCGATCGGGTTGCAAAAATAAAGGATTTCTAAACATCTTCGGTATCTTATAACGAACAAGAACCAATCGGATGGAAAAAGAGAGAATCCATGGATTAATCATTTCCAAGGTATCTTTTCTTACTATCATACCCTGATACCTTGTTTTGACTGTATCGTACCTATGTATCGTATCATTTGATGACCCAAGAAATCCCCGGTTTTGGTTCAAATCGAATTTCAAATGGAGGAATTACAAGGCTATTTAAAGATAGATAGATCGCGAGAACGAGACTTCCTATACCCACTTCTCTTTCAGGAATACATTTATGCACTTGCTCATGATCATGGGTTAAATAAATCGATTCTTTATGAGCCTATGGAAAATTTAGGTTATGACAAAAAATATAGTTTAATAATTGTTAAACGTTTAATTACTCGAATGTATCAACAGAAGCATTTTATTATTTTTACGAATGATTCTAATCCAAATTTTTTTTTCGGGCATAATAAAAATTTGGATTCTCAAATGATATCAGAGGGGGTTGCAGTCATTGTGGAACTTCCATTCTCACTGCGATTAGTATCTTCCCCAGAAAGTAAAGAAATAGACAAATCTATGACTACTTTACGATCAATTCATTCCATATTTCCCTTTTTAGAGGATAAATTATTACATTTAAATCATGTATTAGATATACTAATACCCTACCCTATCCATCTGGAACTATTGGTTCAAACCCTTCGCTCTTGGATACAAGATGCTCCCTTTTTGCACTTATTGAGATTCTTTCTCTACAAGTATCATAATTGGAATAGTTTTATTACTCAAAAAACGAAAATGATTCTCTTTTTTTCAAAAGAGAATCAAAGATTTTTCCTGTTCCTATATAATTTTCATGTATATGAATCGGAATCCATATTTGTTTTTCTCCGTAAACAATCTTATCATTTACGATCAACGTCTTCTAGAGCTTTTCTTGATCGAACACATTTTTATAGAAAAATAGAACATTTTTTAGTGGATTTTCGTAATGATTTTCATACTATCCTATGGTTGTTCAAGGATCCTTTCATACAGTATTTCAGATTTCAAGGAAAATCCATTTTGTCTTCAAAAGGAACCCCTCTTCTGATGAAGAAATGGAAATATTACCTTGTAAATTTATGGGAATGTCATTTTTACTTTTGGTCTCAACCGGATAGGATTCATATAAACCAATTATCCAATCATTTTATCGATTTTCTGGGTTATCTTTCAAGTGTACGACCAACTCCTTCAGCAGTAAGGAGTCAAATGTTAGAAAAGTCATTTATTATAGATATTGTTATTAAAAAGTTTGATACTATAGTTCCAATTATTCCTTTGATTGGATCATTGGCTAAAGCGAAATTTTGTAACTTTTCAGGACATCCCATTAGTAAGCCTGCTTGGGCGGATTCATCAGATTCTGATATTA